GACGAATTCTTGCCCCGCGGAAGCAGAGGCAAAGGACTAAGCAGACGTGTCAATACTTTATTTTTAGAACCATGAGTTCTGGGTGTGGCCCAAACTGGTACGGTGCCAATATGGATGAAACAACTCCCCCTTATTACTTATTAATTTATAATTGAATTTCATAATTCAATTTCATTATTTATTAATGATTGGTTCGGGCTATTTTTTTTTTCACAGGAAATATAGATATCTGATAGAAAGTTATTTATCTTGATGGTATATTTTTATGTTTTTTGCTTATGAGGGGAGGGTACCAAAACAAACAAAAGGTCTTACTATTCTTTTCTTTAGGCTTACCTGTTCCATTAGGAACATTCCTTTGAGATTTCCAAAGGTGTGTGTATTGTATTTGTACTTAATGCTTCCTGATTCTACCAGAAATCCTATAATAATATAGGAACTTGTTACAAATGTATTCATTGAATTGGTTTGGTTCATCAATAGCCTTAATTCAGAATCCTATTTTGACTCTGTGCCGTTGATTCCACTATGATTATTAATCAATAATGGAATAATTCCTTCATGGAGATAGGGGACATAATTCACATGGATATAGTAAGTCTCGCTTGGGCTGCTTTAATGGTAGTCTTTACATTTTCTCTTTCACTTGTAGTATGGGGAAGGAGTGGACTCTAGGGCTAGGGTACTAATTGAGTAATCCATTGAGTAATCGAATTGTATCAATTCTTTATTGATCGTTTTGCGAAGCCTTAAAAAAATGTTTCTGTTTCCAAATTGTACTGGAATATGGTAATGCATAAAAAAATTCAATTATGAATAATAATCATTCGATCAAACAATGAATGATTACCATAATGGAATTTAATTTCGAAACTCAAATCTACGCATGATAGGAAATTTTTTCTAATCGAATTTTTCCTAAATATTCTATTTTGGTGAATCAACTCTTACCAGAATTATGGATATTACAACGAGAAAAACCAATCCCTATTTTTTTCTTTATTTCTTTCCCCTTTTTCTTAACTTTTACTGTTTGAAGAGAAAGTCTGCTGCTATAACGGCAATACATACTTTCTTTCCACAGGAAGCGATTAGCGGTTGTCCAAAGAAAAGAGGTCCTACACCTAATAAAATGAGATCTTTCTTCCGTTGAGCGATCTGTACATCGCACATTTCACGTTTGTTTTAGACTCCTAGAAATTTTTTTATGCTTTTTTTTGACTCATCTCATCACAAATGTATTCTATTTATATGTAGCGAAAAAAAAAAATAGAATTCGAGTGCTATTTAAAGGTACATCTAATATATGTACATACATATTGTAAATTGATCCATATGAAATGAATGAAGACTAGATTCGTATACAACTTTAGAAACGTTACATTATATAATAATAAATAGTATATAATACTAGATAGTGTGGTAGAAAGAACTATATATATAGTTCTTTCTACCACACTATCTCAGATACTTCTACTTCTGATTCCAGCCCTATCATTTAATTTAAGACTTAAAGTTTGAATCTCTTTTATTTCTTCAATCATTGATAAGAACTAATAATTCAAGTTTCATTCAAATTAATTATTTTGGCTGACCGTTTTTACGTATATGATAAGTAAAAAAGCAGTAGGAACTAAAATAAACAGTGCAGTAGCAATAAGTGCGAGAATATTGACTTCCATAATCTTCTTTTTTTGTTTCGAAATAACTCGGGATCTAATCCCATAGAGATGATAAATTTGACTCCTGTAAATTCAATGGGATGAATTGCATCCTGATGATACTGAATCAGATCAATATTATGAATAACAATATCTGATCTATCAAATTGATTCATCGTCGAAAATGAAATAGTATAACATAGAAAAATCTTTTATTCATACTAAATCAAAAATGCCGTTTTTGATTGGATCATAAATCCTATCATTGGATTTTCATCTTTTTTTTTCACTTTTCTTTTCTATAACCTATTATCTTCCTTATACAATTCTACTACTTATACATACAATAGTATATATACAAATACATACAATTATGAGGTATCATATGACCGGTATTCTATGGGTCATACACAGATCCAATTCAAACAGTAGAAGTGAGATGGAAAAAAGGGCAGATTAAGTATAAAAAATCGAATATTCCAAAAATTGACTAAATACTAAAAGGGGGCCTTGCTTGTTTGGTCTTTTTTTTTTTATTTAATTAGTATCTTCTTCTTGGATTGGGATTAGAACGTATACATCACAAATTCAGTATGCTATTTGAATGAGATAGGTTGTCTCCAACCAATTACTATAGTATTAGAGGATACACAAACAAAGCCGGAATTCAAAAAAGTGTGGTTTCACCTGAACCTGAAAAGTACTCTGTCGAGGTAATTATATTAAGTTTATTGTGTATCGTACAATAAACGAAGATAATTTGTGTCTGCACTCCCGGTAAAAATACGGGCACTCCATAATTCTATTTTGCTCTCTGTCTTCCTTTTCACAGAAAAGAGAAAGATGAATTGAGAAATTCGTCGGATCCTAGTTCGGGACTGACGGGGCTCGAACCCGCAGCTTCCGCCTTGACAGGGCGGTGCTCTGACCAATTGAACTACAATCCCGGCGAGGTATATGGAATACATACTCTTATGGTTTCATAAGAATATTCTACTCGTCATATTGTAAGAGATACACGAATGATATATTGATATCATATCCACATAAATATGTGCTTTAGTGAGAGTTATACGAATTACTAGTAACCTGTGGTTCTTTTATTGTAAAAAAGAAATAATCAATCTTTCAATAAGAAAAAAAGATCCTTTTCTTGATACTTTACTTAAGGATCATGAATATGGATCGTTAGAAAGATCAGAACAGAACGAATGAGAAACATATAGATAGAGCAAAAAAAATTGATTTTTTCTCTTTATTTATACGGATCAGACATTTCTGTTTCTGTAGGACGAATTTATTATATCATACTCATGGAGCGGTGCATTTTTGGGCCGAGCTGGATTTGAACCAGCGTAGACATATCGCCAACGAATTTACAGTCCGTCCCCATTAACCGCTCGGGCATCGACCCAGGAAGAATTCATTCCAGGCTTATTGATAATCCACGATCAACTTCCTTTCGTAGTACCCTACCCCCAGGGGAAGTCGAATCCCCGCTGCCTCCTTGAAAGAGAGATGTCCTGAACCACTAGACGATGGGGGCATATCCGCCCGACCGTCATCATACTATGATGATAGTATGATCAGTTTTTTGGAATTGTCAATATAATCTAATGGTATGGCTAAATCGAAAGAGTCTTTCCTACTTTCTATGTTATGATTCGATAGATTTTTTTTGTTTGATTTGATACTTCACTTCATGAATGAAGCATCTCATACTATAATAACTCTATATAAAATATTCTATATAACTCTATATAAAGAAGTATAGGATTCCTTCGGTTCGGTCAATGATTGGTCCGACCTGAAAAAGGGGGTAAACCCCCATTTCATTTCTTTTTTATTCATTGCTTCGTTTATCGTTCAGATAAAATATGCCTATAACTATCTCACACTAAGTCAGAAAATGCAAAAAGGGATAAAAAAGTTCTTTTTTATAAGAATTCGATTCGGGGTACGAATCCCCTCATCACATGATTCAAGAAAATGCCTTGAATCTATGTCAATATTGGATTCGTAAATCAAGCGAGTCTTGTTCTGATGGGTCAGGTCAGTCAAAGTAAACAAAGCAAGGGGGATCAGTCTTGAAACAATTCACTGCATTTTCTCAAAAAGAAAGAGAATAATTTTACCTCTAAGTAAATCAGATTTTTTTCTGAATGAGTTCATATGTACATATATACCTATAGTACTAGACTAATGCATATATACATATATGCATTAGACTCCATAATAGAAAATGACTAATTCATGAATTAAATAGGGCCTTTTTAACTCAGTGGTAGAGTAACGCCATGGTAAGGCGTAAGTCATCGGTTCAAATCCGATAAAGGGCTTTTTCCAAAAAACTCAAGTCACTCAAGTCTTATTCTTCGTTTTTCAACGTAGAATAGAGATATTGTTGATAAAAAAAAGAAAAAGGTAACCGCATTATAATGAGTTCCGCTTATTAGGAGTTTTTTTATAGTTAAAAAGTTGAACATTGAATCATTATCATAATGACTAATTGCACTTTTATTTTAGGGGATTCCGCTCTGTAGTGACATAATAGTCCTCTTCATATCTTATATATTCCATTTTTTTTTGTCCCAGGACAAAAAATATTCTAGATATCCAATCTCTATTATTAATTGCCAAACCAAAATATTCCTACTTCCCCATTTTTCCTATCAAACTACCATAACATAAAATTATAAAAGTAAGTGGACCTAACCCATTGAATCATGACTATATCAGCTATTCTGATATATAAATTCGATATATATTAAATCCTAGAAGCGGTTTTTGTTTTATTTCCTTGGAACATACAAGGCAAGAATTTTTCGATATTTCTTATTTTATCTTCTTGTTACTGGATGTTCCATAGGAATAAATCGCTATTCTTTTCCGATACATATAAAAAAGTATATTATATTTCGAAAATATATTTTTCAATAGATTTCCTTGGTTTCAGAATCCAATATTGTTTTGTTCCGACAATGCAATAGAGAACGAATGCGAGAAAGGGGCTTTCATTTCCAGTCTACAATTATTTAATATTTCATTTATGGGCAGGGAAAACAGAATTTTCTTATTTTTTTGTTTGCACCGTTAAAAGATATACTCTGGAATATGAGTTAGAGGACAATTTGGGGTTCAAATGGTTATATAGTGTTATATAGTAATAGTAAGAACTAATCGAATCGAACTCGTGGATTTACCTAGGTCGGTTTATGTCCCAATAGAAAAGAAAAAAAAGAATAATTTGTATCTTCGAAACCCATTGTAATTGTAAGGGGCATTGAACGAAGAATCGTCCATAGATAATTGAACTATCGCGCGCCCTGTAAATGAGAT